TTCGAATCCTTCCGTCCCAGAGCATACCCATTATATCAGAATAAAGATTTATTTTTTGAACAACCTTCTGTTTATGTTTACGAGTGTAATATTGGATCGAATGTGATTCTTCTTTCTAATTTTTAATTATTTTTCTCTGAATCATATCTTTTTCACAAACTGAATTGAGTTCAAATGACACGCGGATGTAACTGAATCTATTTGTGATCCAGGTCAGATGTAAACATAGATCACAAGAGTTTGAATTCAAAAAAAAAAGTAGGACGGGCCTTTCGTCGTATGCCCATCCCCTTCATATTCATATTGAAGTTAATTACTTAAAAAAACCTTACGTGCCATATCAATTTGAATTTTCAATGATACATTCTAAATCGAAATACGAAAGAAAAGCCCCTATATTCCCTATCCTAAATGAGGTAGCCCCATTTTTAATTCTCTGTGGATTTCTTGAATTCTAAACAAGAGGAGTTTCTTGGAATTCAATCAACGCGATTTAGTCTCTCAAGCCTGGGTTAGTGTCAAATAAAAAATAGGAACAACGACTTAATCTGTACCTCTTTGTCTTTGTACCTATACTATCTCGTCTAGTATCTCGTAAAATAGGATACTTTTTTTATTTCTAATTCATATTCATCATCCCCATAGAATTGGGGGAGTAAATAGGTCTTAAACAGCAATGGAAGGTATCAATTTTAATATCTATGTCTATCCGAATCTCATTAACAAACGATCAAGTAAATTCCATATGTAACAGATGTATTTTCTTTGAACCGCTCATTTTTAGGCATTTCGTCTTTTCTTTGACTCTAATGAGAATAATTATAAATCCATGTAACAATTGAGGCGGGGGGTGATTCATACATTCTATTCACTTTACTTTATGGAAAGATTGCATTATGGAAAGATTGCAGAAAAATTACTGACCCTCAAGTCAAATACGTAGAAAATGAGGAAATGCTTATATGTATGTATTGTTATCATTCTATTTCAGTGACAACGGTGTTTCGATTTTTGTGAAAAAAAAAAAAAAGAATTGTGATCGCTTAAATTTAAATATTTAACATAGAATATCCATAATTTAATTACTTCCAGTGACACTTATTCAGTTTATCTGATAGATATGGAAATCTCCTGTTCTTTCGATTCTTATTTTATCAATCAGATGAAAGAATAACGACTTAAATCTTCTCTTACCTATTAGTACTTTTATCCACTCTACAAAAAAAAATGTTGCATTCATACAATAAAATAGGGGATTGAGTTGAATTTTTGCCGAGACTTCTTCAGAAAAATATCTACCCATCCAGCTAGAAGGAAAAAATATAGATTACTATGTACCGACTGAACCAATGACTACTCATGATTCCATAATTGAATCAATTACATACCGGTTACAAACTAGAGGAATGTTATGGTAAAACTTCGTTTGAAACGATGTGGTAGAAAGCAACGTGCGACTTGAAGGACATGATCAGCTGTGGATTCTTACGTCCACCATTTTATATAGGAATGAAGGTGCTCTTGGCTCGACATCTTTTGTTCTGTTCCACTAGAACCCCCGTTTTTGTTGGGTTGTAATGTAAATAGTACATGATGAAGCTCGAGTAGAAAGTATTGATTAATTTCTCAGGGGCAAAGATCTAGGGTTAGTGCCAATCAATAAGTTGGACCAACTTCGTAAGTATATCTTCGATTTATATATCGAAGGGACCCAAGTCGAGCAAGTTTCAAATCCAAAAGGGAAATTTGTTAGAATTGGTAAAACTCTTTCGATCAAAAGTGTAGCACGCGAGAATCAACCGTTCTATGATTCTTTGATAGAAAGAAATCCCCCAAAAGGGTATGTTGCTGCCATTTTGAAACGATTAAGGATCACCGAAGTAATGTCTAAACCCAATGATTCAAAGTAAAGATAAAGGATCCTGGAACAAGGAAATACCGTTTTCTATTGTCTCAACAACTAGATCAGAATGAAGAATCAAAATAGATTCTAAACGAGACAAAAAGGGGTTAGAGACCACTCAATAAATGAAATGCTTAAGGGCTTTCTTTGAGCTATTTGAGAGTTATCCAACTTGAGTTATGAGTACGAATGATTTTTTATTGTTCGGGAAAGAAGAAAAAAAAGGACTTAAATCATAGTCTAATTGATTTGATAATTTTATGGATCTATTTGCCATTAGAATTCTATACCTAGACATAACTTCGAATCATTTTTTCTCGAGCCGTACGAGGAGAAAACTTCTTATACGTTTCTAGGGGGGGTATTGTTCATCTACATCTATCCCAATGAGCCGTCTATCGAATCGTTGCAATTGATGTTCGATCCCGAAGAGAAGGAAGAGATCTTCAGAAAGTGGGTTTTTATGATCCGATAAAGAATCAAACTTATTCAAATGTTCCTGCTATTCTACATTTCCTTGAAAAGGGCGCTCAACCTACAGGAACTGTTCATGATATTTTAAAGAAGACGGAGGTTTTTACGGAACTTCGCCTTAAT